CGGATGAAAGGAAACTTTCACGTCCGATTTTTAGGGGGGGGGAGATCCTATCCCAATTTTTATTTTGCTAGGCCCATAGATAAAAAACCCACTTTTTTACGATTACGGGGTTTATTGGAATATGAAATTCAACCCTGGAAATACAGGATCCCAATTTTTTTTACTACCCGGAGCTTCGATACATTTCGAAATCGAGAGATGTCTACCGGAGGAGGTTCTATCAGACAACAATTAGCCAATCTAGATTTACGACTGATTATAGATTATTCATTGGTAGAATGGAAAGAATTGGAGGAAGAGGAATCCACAGGGAATGAATGGGAAGATCGAAAAGTTGGAAGAAGAAAAGATTTTTTGCTTAGACGCATGGAATTGGCTAAGCATTTTATTCGAACAAATATAGAACCAAAATGGATGGTTTTGTGTCTATTACCAGTTCTTCCTCCTGAGTTGAGACCAATCTATCATATAGATGAGGATAAACTAGTGACCTCGGATATTAATGAAATCTATAGAAGAATTATCTATCGGAATAATACTCTTACAGATCTATTAACAACAAGTATAGCTACACCAGAAGAATTAATAATATCTCAGGAAAAATTGCTACAAGAAGCCGTGGATGCACTTCTTGATAATGGAATCTGCGGACAACCAATGAGGGATGATCATAATAGAATTTACAAGTCGCTTTCAGATGTAATTGAAGGCAAAGAAGGAAGAGTTCGCGAGACTCTGCTGGGTAAACGAGTCGATTATTCAGGGCGGTCAGTGATTGTCGTGGGCCCTTCACTTTCATTACATCGATGTGGATTGCCTCGCGAAATTGCAATAGAACTTTTCCAGGCATTTGTAATTCGTGACCTAATTAGAAAACATCTTGCTTCGAACATAGGAGTTGCTAAGAGTCAAATTCGGAAAAAAAAACCTATTGTATGGGAAATACTTCAAGAAATTCTGGATGACCATCCTGTATTGCTGAATAGAGCGCCTACTCTGCATAGATTAGGTATACAGGCATTCCTCCCCGTTTTAGTGGAAGGGCGTGCTATTTGTTTACATCCATTAGTTTGTAAGGGCTTCAATGCAGACTTTGACGGGGATCAAATGGCTGTTCATGTGCCTTTATCTTTAGAGGCTCAAGCAGAGGCACGTTTACTTATGTTTTCTCATATGAATCTTTTGTCTCCAACTATTGGAGATCCCATTTCTGCACCAACTCAAGATATGCTTAGTGGACTCTATGTCTTAACGAGTGGAAATCGTCGGGGTATTTGTGTAAATAGGTATAATCCATGTAATCGTAGAAACTATCAAAATGAAGATAATAACTATAAGTATACAAAAAAAAAAGAACCCTTTTTTTGTAATGCCTATGATGCAATTGGAGCTTATCGGCAAAAACGAATCAATTTAGGTAGTCCTTTGTGGCTGCGGTGGCGACTAGATCAACGTGTTATTGCTGCAAGAGAAGCTCCTATCGAAATTCACTATGAATCTTTGGGGACCTATTATGAGATTTATGGACACTATCTAATAGTAAGAAGTATAAAAAAAGAAATTCTTTATATATATATTCGAACCACTCTTGGTCATATTTCTCTTTATCGAGAAATAGAAGAAGCCATACAGGGGTTTTGGCAGGGCTGTTATAATTCTATGCTACCAGCGCGAATTCGAGTCTCACCGGGTTAACTAGGACTAGAAATGCGGAATTTCTACGTGAATCAAGATCTAGAAAAGGAAGTTTTCCAATCACTGACTCAAACCCATTGTCAAATTCTACTCAGCGCAACGCAATATGGAGGTACTGATGGCAGAACGGCCCACTCAGGTCTTTCACAATAAAGTGATAGACGGAACTGCCATGAAACGACTTATTAGTCGATTTATTGATCACTATGGAATAGGATATACATCACATATCCTGGATCAAGTAAAGACTCTGGGTTTCCGACAAGCGACCGCCGCATCCATTTCATTAGGAATTGATGATCTTTTAACAATACCTTCTAAAAGATGGCTCGTTCAAGACGCTGAACAACAAAGTGTTCTTTTGGAAAAACACCATCATTATGGGAATGTACACGCGGTAGAAAAATTACGTCAATCAATCGAGATATGGTATGCCACAAGTGAATATTTGCGACAAGAAATGACTCCTAATTTTCGGATGACCGATCCTTTTAATCCAGTCCATATAATGTCTTTTTCGGGAGCCAGAGGAAATGCGTCTCAGGTACATCAATTAGTAGGTATGAGAGGATTAATGTCGGATCCCCAAGGACAAATGATTGATTTACCCATTCAAAGCAATTTACGCGAAGGACTCTCTTTAACAGAATATATTATTTCTTGCTACGGAGCCCGTAAAGGAGTTGTGGATACCGCTATCCGAACATCAGATGCAGGATATCTCACGCGCAGACTTGTTGAAGTAGTGCAACACATTGTTGTACGTCGAACAGATTGTGGCACCGTTCGCGGTATTTCTGTAAGTCCTCGAAATGGAATGATGGCGGACAGGATTTTTATCCAAACATTAATTGGCCGTGTATTAGCAGATGATATATATATAGGTTCGCGATGCATTGCTACTAGAAATCAAGATATTGGGGTTGGACTTGTCAATAGATTCATAACTTTTAGAGCACAACCAATCTCTATTCGAACCCCCTTTACTTGTAGGAGTACATCTTGGATTTGTCAATTATGTTATGGCCGGAGTCCAGCTCATGACGACCTGGTCGAATTGGGAGAAGCTGTAGGTATTATTGCAGGTCAATCTATTGGAGAACCGGGTACTCAATTAACATTAAGAACTTTTCATACTGGCGGAGTATTCACAGGGGGTACTGCAGAACATGTGCGAGCCCCTTTTAATGGAAAAATAAAATTCAATGAGGATTTGGTTCATCCGACACGTACACGTCATGGACATCCTGCTTTTCTATGTTCTAGAGACTTATATGTAACTATTGAGAGTGAAGATATTATACACAATGTGTGTATTCCGCCCAAAAGTTTTCTTTTAGTTCAAAACGATCAATATGTAGAATCAGAACAAGTCATTGCTGAGATTCGCGCGAGAACATCCACTTTGAATTTGAAAGAGAAGGTTCGAAAACATATTTATTCTGACTCAGAGGGCGAAATGCACTGGAATACCGATGTGTACCATGCACCTGAATTTACATATGGTAATATTCATCTCTTACCAAAAACAAGTCATTTATGGATATTATTAGGGGAGCCCTGGAGATCTAGTCTAGGCCCCTGTTCGATCCACAAGGATCAAGATCAAATGAACGCTTATTCTCTTTCTGTTAAGCGAAGATATATTTCTAACCCCTCAGTAACTAATAATCAAGTGAGACACAAATTTTTTAGTTCGTATTTTTCTGGTAAAAATAAAAAAGGAGATAGGATTCCTGATTATTCAGAACTTAATCGAATGACATGTACTGGTCGTTGTAATCTCAGATATCCGGGCATTCTCGACGGGAATTCTGATTTATTGGCAAAGAGGCGAAGAAATAGAGTCATCATCCCACTCGACTCGATTCAAGAAGGCGAGAACCAACTAATACCTTCTTCAGGTATCTCAATTGAAATCCCCAGAAATGGTATTCTCCGTAGAAATAGTATTCTTGCTTATTTCGATGATCCTCGATATATAAGAAAGAGCTCGGGACTTACTAAATATGAGACTAGAGAGCTGAATTCAATCGTCAACGAAGAGAATTTGGTTGAGTATCGAGGAGTCAAGGTATTTTGGCCAAAATATCAAAAGGAAGTCAATCCATTTTTTTTTATTCCCGTGGAAGTCCACATTTTGGCCGAATCTTCTTCCATAATGGTACGGCACAATAGTATTATTGGGGTAGATACACAAATCACTTTAAATAGAAGAAGTCGGGTAGGTGGATTGGTCCGAGTGAAGAAAAAAGCAGAAAAAATTAAACTGATAATCTTTTCTGGAGATATCCATTTTCCTGGAAAGACAAATAAGGCATTCCGATTGATACCACCGGGAGGGGGAAAACAAAATTCCAAAGAATACAAAAAATTGAAAAATTGGCTCTATATCCAACGAATGAAACTTTCCAGGTATGAAAAAAAGTATTTTGTTTTGGTTCAACCCGTAGTCCCATATAAAAAAACGGATGGTATAAATTTAGGAAGACTTTTCCCAGCGGATCTCTTGCAGGAAAGTGATAATCTACAACTTCGAGTTGTCAATTATATCCTTTATTACGACCCAATTCTTGAAATTTGGGACACAAGTATTCAATTAGTTCGGACTTGTTTAGTGTTGAATTGGGACCAAGACAAAAAGATCGAAAAGGCCTGTGCTTCCTTTGTTGAAATAAGGACAAATGGTTTGATTAGAGATTTTCTAAGAATCGACTTAGCGAAGTCACCTATTTCATATACCGGAAAAAGGAACGATCTGCCGGGTTCAGGATTGATCTCTGAGAATGGATCAGATCGCGCTAATGGCAATCCGTTTTCTTCCATTTATTCCTATTCCAAGGCAACGATTCAAGAATCCCTTAATCCAAACCAAGGAACTATTCATACATTGTTGAATCGAAATAAGGAATCTCAATCTTTGATAATTTTGTCATCATCCAATTGTTCTCGAATAGGCCCATTCAACGATGTAAAATATCCCAATGTGATAAAAGAATCAATCAAAAAGGACCCCCTAATTCCAATTAGGAATTCGTTGGGCCCCTTAGGAACAGGCTTTCCAATTTATCATTTCGATTTATTTTCCCATTTAATAACCCATAATCAGATCTTGGTAACGAACTATTTGCAACTTGACAATTTAAAACAGATTTTTCAAATACTTAAATATTATTTACTGGATGAAAATGGTAAAATTTATAATCCCTATTCATGCAGTAACATCATTTTGAATCCATTCAAATTGAATTGGTATTTTCTCCATTACAATTATTGTGAAGAGACATCTACAATCGTTAGTCTTG